GTAAGGGTCAATTTTATTGTAGAGCCGTATGCAATGCATAATGCCCGTACGGTTGTTCGATTCTATCTTTTTTTCTTGTTATTCTTTTATCTTTCTTTTATCTTCCCCTCATCATGCGAAATAAAGAAACCTTTTATTTTCTTATATCATCAGGGTAATGATCCATCAACCTGCTGGTTCTTTTTCTGAAGTAGCAACGGGAGAATTCATCCTGGAAGTGGGAGAACTGCTCAAACTACGTGAAACCCTGACAAGGGTTTATGTACAAAGAACGGGCAAACCCCTATGGGTTGTCTCCGAAGACATGGAAAGAGATGTTTTTATGTCAGCAACAGAGGCCCAAGCTTATGGAATTGTTGATCTTGTAGCGCAATAGCCTGGATTTCGCATCAATTCGTGATTTGAAATTACCCCTGCCGAGTTTCATATTAATATATTATGACTTTTATTTACTCTTGTATTCAATAAAAGGAATTCATAATCATGCGGTTAGGATCGATCTAAACCAGTCTATTATGTATATGATTCAACATGCCAACGATTAAACAACTTATTAGAAATACAAGACAGCCAATTAGAAATGTCACAAAATCCCCCGCGCTTCGGGGATGCCCTCAGCGTCGAGGAACATGTACTAGGGTGTATGTGCGACTCGTTCAGATCATGAACTAGAACAAAGGAAAGAGAGCCATGTTCGAATATCAATGATCAAATAGGATAGAACGGAAAACGAACATTTCCTATCTAAAAATAAGAAAATGGAGCATATCCCTTTTATTGTGTATGAAATTTATGGTTTCTATTGGTGTAAATCCACTCACCTCAATTCAAGATGAGAAGCAATTCTCCATTGGTAGCAAATGGTTATCCATTAAGCGGAGGAAATCTTAGTTAATATAGACCCCTCTTGCAAGAACGGACTAACAGGGTCAGCTACCCAGCCAACCTTCATAATTAAATACCGTTACTGTATAGGTAGAGCTCGTTGTGAAAGACCTATTACTGGATAATTCATGGGTAGAGCCGAAGAATGTGAACTATACAAGTTAGCAATAACATTGATTAAATGAAGTAAAGGCTCCGGTGTATAGAGAAGACCTCACCGTTTAAGAAGTAACCATAGAAACGATGGAATCCACTATTTCTTTATCATTGCTATTTTTTTTCTTTTTAGTACCTAGTATAGTACAATTTCGTATTTCGAAGCGAAACGCCTATAAAAAAAAAAAGAAAAAATCGTGGTTGGGAAGGTTATAGTAGCCAAAGCCGTTGGAATTTTTAGTTTATACATTGGAAAAATCCGTTTTGTTATTAATATACTAGGAAAGGGGCAAAAGAATAACTGAAAGAAAGGAAATCTATTAGTTATTCGTGAAAGTTTCATTTATTCAATGACCAGAATTAGACGGGGATATATCGCTCGGAGACGTAGAACAAAAATTCGTTTATTTGCATCAAGCTTTCGGGGGGCTCATTCAAGACTTACTCGAACTATTACTCAACAAAAAATAAGAGCTTTGGTTTCGGCTCATCGGGATAGGGATAAGCAAAAAATCAATTTTCGTCGTTTGTGGATCACTCGAATAAATGCAGCAATTCGTGAAAGGGGGGTATGCTATAGTTATAGTAGATTAATAAACGGTCTGTACAAAAGACAGTTGCTTCTTAATCGTAAAATACTTGCACAAATAGCTATATCAAATAGGAATTGTCTTTATATGATTTCCAATGAGATCATAAAAGAAGTAGGTTGGAAGGAATCCACCAGTTAAACGGAGTTGCCCGGAGAATGAACTCCGGGAAGGTCGAATAAAAATGAATAGAATATGATAAAATATGAGCAAAGTAGTCAAAATAAATATGAATCAACAAGTTAAATAAAAAAATTTATTCTTCCCAGATTATTATGTGTTTTCTTACGACACGAGAATTCAATCCGGATTGTTGGATTTTTCCAACAAAATATCAATCCCCGTTTGAGTTCGGATGGGAATTCGAATTCAAGTGAAGAAAGAGTAAACCTATCTTTTTCTGGCTCTAAGACTAGGAGTTCTAGTGGTCGACTCGGTTCTTTCAAATTGTTTCTCATTATTAAGAAAAGGTAACAAAGATAAAATACGAGCTTGTTTTATAGCAATAGTAATTAATCGTTGTTGTTTCAAGGTCAATCTATTCACTCGTCTAGATAATATTTTTCCCTGTTCACTAATAAATCGACTAATTAAACTCATGTTTTTATAATCAATTCGATCCCCCGATTGGATCGGGGGCAAACGCCTACGAAAAGATCGCTTGGATTTAAGAAAAGTTCGCTTGGATTTATCCATGGTTTGGTTAGTTTATTTCTTATCCCTAAAATCCTATTTCAGCCGTATCTCTAATTAGAATAAAAAAATAGGATTTGGTTTGTTTATAATTATCTTTAACTATGTTAAATATGTTATATATATATAATGTCATTTTTTCCTTTTCCTTGTAAGATAGATAAGGGCGCAGGTGC